AATAGTTGGTAGAATTTAAAAGATTTTACTTTTTTAGAAAGCTTTGAAGGCTTTAAGTTTATATAACTTAAAATTCTAAATTATTAAAAAGTATAGAGGCATTAGTAATCCTAAAAAGTTAAAGGAGGATTTAATGAATAATGAGGATGGAGAAATAGTTATAGATTTATTTTTTATGTTAAAATTTAAAATAGGGTTAAATATCAAAATTGTAGTAATTATAATTCGTAAGTAAAAATAAAGGGTGATTAAAGAAGAAAATAATAAAAAAAATAAAGGAACAAGTAAATTTAAATTTACTATAATTTGAATAATAATTCATTTAGGAATAAATCCTGTTAGTGGGGGAAGCCCTCTTAAAGATATGAAATTTAATGAAATAACAAAAGCGTGAAAAATTCTATTTTGGTCAGATTGAATTAATCTTGAAAGGGAAAAAGTTTGTAATTTATAAAAGATCCTAGTAACAGATAAAATAATTATAGAGTAGATAAAGAAATATAAAAGTCAAGACAAATCTCTAATTGATACTGCTATTAATATTCATGATAAGTGGTTAATTGATGAAAAGGCAATAATTTTGCGTAGCATAGTTTGGTTTAGTCCTCTTAGGCTGCCAATAAGGGCTGATAGGATAGCTGAAAAAATAGTAATTTTTATTAATTCTTCGTTGATTATTAAATAAGAAATTAATGTTAGTGGGGCTAGTTTTTGAATTGTAGATAGCAAGAAGATTTGAGGTCATTTTAAACCTTCTATAACTTGGGGGAATCAAAAATGGAATGGAGCCCCACCTAATTTTAATAGTAGGGCCAAAAAGATTGACAAAAACCTAAATGATAGAAAAGATAAAGAAAAAAATCTTGAAGAAATAAATATTACTGACCCTAAGGCTTGAATTAAAAAATATTTTAAAGAGGCTTCAGAAAAAAAGGGGTTTATTTTGAGTGCGACAAGAGGAATAAATGATATGAGATTAAGTTCTAACCCGATTCAAGCTCCAAATCAGGAAGTAGAAGAGATAGATATAACAGAACCTATAATTAAAATTAATAAAAAAAAAATAGAGGATGAAGGAAAAATGATTAAAAAGAGAAAGATTATACTTTCATTTACGGGGTATGAGCCCATTAGCTTTTTTAGCTTATCTTTTTAGTGTAATATAGGTAAAAAAATTACATAATTAGTCCTATCAAAACTATCCTTTATTCAGGCACTATACTAGAAGTGTAAAATATAATTGGCAATTATTAAGAATAATATTCTTATCTAATGTTTTCAAAACATTTGTTTTGTTTAAACTAAACAATCATTTAAGTATATTATCTCATCATACAATGATAATTGGGTTTAAAATAAAAAATATAAAATAGGAGATGGTTAATATTTGACCTGTTAAAATGTAAGGGTCTTCTACTGGTCGTGCTCCAATTCATGTTAATAGTATAACAATTACTACAAAAATTCAGAATAAAGATTGGTTAACGGGGTAAAATGCCAGTCTTTGAAATTTTGATGTATGTGTAAATGGTAAAATTATTAAAATGGCTACTGAAGCAGCTAAAGCGATGACTCCTCCTAGTTTATTAGGGATTGATCGTAAAATGGCGTAGGCAAAAAGGAAATATCATTCTGGTTGAATATGAGGGGGGGTAACTAATGGATTTGCTGGGATGAAGTTATCTGGGTCCCCTAGAAAGTAAGGAGCAAGTAAAGTTAAAATTAGTAAGGCTGAGAGTAGAATAACAAATCCTACAATGTCTTTGAAAGTAAAATAAGGGTGGAATGGAATTTTGTCAGTCTGACTAGAAATTCCTAGTGGGTTATTTGCTCCTATTTGGTGTAAAAATAAAATATGAATTAAAGAGAAAGCTGTTGCAATTAAAGGTAAGATAAAATGGAAGGAAAAAAATCGTGTTAAAGTAGCATTATCTACTGAAAATCCCCCCCAGATTCATTGGACTAGATCTGTGCCAATAAATGGGATAGCAGAAAATAGATTTGTAATGACTGTTGCTCCCCAAAATGATATTTGCCCCCATGGTAAAACATAACCTAAGAATGCTGTTGCTATAATTATAAATAAAATTAGTACCCCAACTATTCAGGCATGGAAATTTATATAAGAACTAAAATAAATACCTCGGCCAATGTGTATATAAAGGCAGATGAAAAAAAATGAAGCTCCGTTGGCATGAATAGTACGCAGTAATCACCCATAGTTTACATCTCGGCAGATGTGAGCGACTCTTGAAAAAGCTAAGTCCACATGGGCAGAATAATGCATGGCTAAGAATAAACCCGTTGCAATTTGGATGATTAAACAAAGTCCCAGTAAGGAACCAAAATTTCAAAATGTAGAAATATTTCTGGGTAGGGGCATATCTACTAAAGCTCCGTTTGCAATTTTAAATAAAGGGTGAGATTTGCGGAGAGGTGTTATCATTATGAAGAAAGTCGTAAAGGGCCTTTAAATAGATTAACGACTTTAACAACTACAATTAATATTAATAGAAGGTAGGAAACAATAAAAATTGTGAACATTATAGAGGGTTTATTATAAATTCAGTTAATAATAATGGGAGTTGATATATTAAATTTATATGATGAAAAGGGGGTGGAAAGAGAGTTAGGGGATATTAATAAGGGGTCCAGGGTAAGAAGGAGAATAATTATTAGGAAAATAGAAAAAGAAAAAAAAATGAGGGAGGTTAAAGAAAAATAAAAAGGTTCATTAGAAGCTAGAGAGGCAACGTAAATAAATAATACTAGTATCCCACCTAAGAATACTAAAAATAAAATATAAGAGAATCAAAAAGAAAAATTATAAATTCCTACTGAAATTGAAATAATTACTGTTTGAATGAAAAGTATCAATCCTATCGCTAGAGGATGAGATAGTTGTGTAAATAGAAATGAAAAGAATAATAGAAGAGGAGTTGTTAATATAAAAATTATAGAAAATAGAATAATTTTCTTTAGTTTTAGAATAAAATTCTTGTTTGTAATTTAAATAGCAATGTTTTAATTTTTTAAATAAACTATAAAACTAATGATAAATTTTAGGTATTTTATAATTTTTAGGTCTTTGTTTATGATTTTTTGTGGTTTATGAAGATTTATTTCTTATAATAAACATTTATTAAATTCTTTGTTAAGATTAGAATTCATAATGTTAGGTGTGTTTTGATTGTTAAGATTACAATTGTCAATAATTGGGAGGGAAATTTATTTTTCTTTATTTTTTTTGACTTTAGCTGTTTGTGAAGGAGCTCTTGGTTTATCGTTATTGGTTTTTATTGTTCGAAGACATGGAAATGATTATTTTAAGAGATTTAATCTTTTGGAATGTTAAAATTTTTGGTGCCTGTAATTTTATTGATAAAATTTAAAGATGAATGAAAATTAGTTCAAATGGGGTTAGGGTTATTAAGATTTTTAATTGGTTTAAATTGTTTTCATAATATATATATATATAATTTAGGATTTAATTTAGGAATGGATTATATTAGTTATATTATAATTTATTTAAGAGTTTGAATTATATTTCTTATTATTATTTCTAGTGAGCGTGTAAAATTTACTAATAATTTTTTTAGGGGGTTTATTTTAGTAAATCTAGTTTTGTTAGTGAGCCTTTTATTAACATTTTCTTCTTTAAATTATTTATTCTTTTATATTATATTTGAAATGTCACTTATTCCCACTTTAATTTTGATTTTAGGATGGGGGTACCAACCTGAGCGGATTCAAGCTGGGGCATATATACTTTTTTATACTTTAGCTTTGTCTTTACCTTTGTTAGGATCTTTATTATTTATATACACAAAAAATTATAGATTAACTATATTATTAAGAAATGTTGTTTTAAACCATGATTGAGTTCATAGTATTTGGTATTTTAGAAGAGTTATAGCTTTTCTTGTAAAGTTACCTATATATATATTTCATTTGTGGTTGCCAAAGGCTCATGTGGAGGCTCCTGTGGCAGGGTCAATAATTTTGGCCGGGGTGCTATTAAAATTGGGCGGTTACGGATTAKTGCGCATTTTAATGATATTTCAAAAAATTAGATTAAGGATTTCTTGGCTATGAATTAGAATTAGATTAGTGGGGGGCGTCCTAGTTAGTTTGTTATGTTTACGACAAGTAGATATAAAATCTTTGATTGCTTACTCCTCAGTAGTTCACATGAGTATAGTATTGTGCGGCCTGATAATTTTTAGGTGATGGGGTATAATAGGAGCAGTTGTAGTAATGGTAGGCCATGGGTTGTGTTCTTCAGGTTTATTTTGTTTAGCTAATATGGTGTATGAGCGAGTGGGTAGCCGAAGTTTGTTAGTAAGTAAGGGACTATTAAATTTTATGCCTAGGATAGGACTTTGATGATTTTTGTTTAGAGTAGGTAATATGGCTGCTCCTCCGACTCTGAATTTATTTGGGGAAATTAGATTAATTGTAAGTTTAATAAGTTGGAGGGGCATAAGAATTATTTTATTAATATTTTTATCTTTTTTTAGAGCAGCTTATACTTTATATATATATAGATTAAGCCAACATGGTATTTTTTTGAAGTCTTTGTATTCTTGTAGATCAGGAAAGGTGCGAGAATATTTGGTTTTATTTTTACATTGGTTCCCCTTAAATTTGTTAATTTTAAATCTAAGTTTGGTCAGGGGTATTTAAAAATATAAAATAAGTGTTTATATAATTTATAAAGAATATTGCATTGAAGATGCTAAGGAGGTGAGAATACACCTGTAAACATATATGTTTTAGAAACCTTGTTTCAGCTTTGTAACGAAAATACAATATGTTAATTACACTATAAAACAAAGTAACAAGAAATATCTTTAAAGATAATTTTTGTATGACAAACAAAGGTTATAATTTATTTAACTAATTTCTTACACGAAGTAAACGTAAAATTACTATTTTAGATTTAAAAGATCTATACTTACTTTCAGTCATCGAGTAAAAATAAAGTGGCTGAGGTATAAGCGGTAGATTGTAAATCTATGAACGAATAATTATTCCTTTATTAACTCTATAGTATAAAAATAATGTTAAATTGCAAGTTTAAAGATGTGTCAATCACTAGAGTTTAAATTAATATATATATATATTAATGTAAAGAGCATAAAAAGCTTTGATCTTTTAAGAAATGGTGCGATTCCGTTATGTATAATTAATAAAAATTGAAAATAAATAATTAAAAATGAAATTCGTTTCTGAGAATTAAAATTGTATATATATATATATATACAATTCTTTAATTAAGATTTTTTAATTAAATTATAATAAAGAATAAATTCTTAATATACTATCTGTTTATAAAAGGAATTTAGCCCTTATATATTAGAGTAGTCTCAACGGTCTGACTCTTTTTCCGTGAAGAGAAAAGGAGAGTCAGACGATGAGACTACTTCTGGGTTAGAGGAAAACACATTGCTTTATATTAACCATACATCTTCTAGATATATTATTGTGTTATAGTTAAAATTTAAATAATATAAATTAGTTAATGTCCCAGATATACAAAAATATAATATAATTTTTATTTGAATAATAATTATAATCTAGATAAATGTTATAGGTAATATATGGTTTTATAGGTCTTGGTGGGTTATAAGTGTGGAATAAGATACACGCAGTTATATTATAACTATGTTATTTAAATATAATATTTACTTATATCTAATTTTTATATGTATATATACTTTATATAGGGCCCCTAAAGTTTTGAAGGTAGGTGTTTTAGATTTCTTAATAACTTATATATTGATTTTGTTTTTGTTGGTTATCTTTAGTGTTTAAATATACAAGTGAACCAAAGTAAAGCTAAAATAGAATAGTATTTCAGTTACGTTGAAAAGAATTATCGTGCAAATCGATTTACTTTGATTACACAGTTATTATTTATTTTGGTTACTACTAATTGTTTTGTGAAGTTAAAGATTAAATGATATGTAAACATATAAAATTAAAGTTAAAGTATTTATATATTAAGTTAAATCTTAAGTTTAAATAATGGTTTGAATAATTTATATACATAAAACTAGTATATTTAGTTTGGGAGCGGGGTCTCTAATTTGCGGGTATATTTTTTTAATGAAGTTATTTAATGGTGTAACAAGAATTATTGAATGAGATCTAATAAGATTGAATTCTTTATCTATTGTAATAGTGTTAATTTTTGATTGGGTATCGATATTATTTTTGTGTTTTGTTTTACTTATTTCTAGAAGAGTAATATATTATAGGGGGAGATACATGAAAGGAGACAAATATTTTAATCGATTTATATATTTAGTCATTATATTTGTTTTTTCCATGGCTATAATAGTTCTTAGGCCTAATTTAATTAGTATTCTTTTAGGTTGAGATGGGCTAGGGCTAGTATCTTATGCTTTGGTTATTTTTTACCAAAATGAAAAATCTGCTAATGCCGGGATATTAACTATTTTGTCTAATCGTGTTGGGGACGTGGCTATTTTATTAAGAATTGGGTTAATAGCGAGGTTAGGAAGATGGAGTTTTGTTATTTATTCTTTTTATATAAAAGATAGGGATCTTATTCTTTTAAAGTTTTTGATTATATTAAGTGCAATAACTAAAAGAGCTCAGATTCCTTTTTCTGCATGATTACCTGCTGCTATAGCTGCGCCTACTCCAGTTTCTGCTCTGGTGCATTCTTCTACTCTAGTAACTGCTGGAGTTTATTTAATAATTCGATTTAGGGGGGCAATAGAAGGTTCTTATATTCAAAGTGTGTTGCTAATTATTAGATGCCTTACTATATTTATGGCTGGGCTAGGAGCAAATTTTGAGTATGATTTAAAAAAAATTATTGCTTTATCAACTTTAAGTCAATTAGGTGTGATATTAAGGATTTTGTCTTTGGGATATCCTGATCTTTCTTTTTTTCATTTATTAAGACATGCTTTATTTAAAGCATTGTTGTTTATATGTGCGGGGGTTGTTATTCATAGCGCGAATAATTATCAAGATATCCGATTTATAGGGGGCTTAGTTAAATTTATACCTTTAACTATTTCTTTTATAACTGTCTCTAATTTAGCTTTATGCGGGTTTCCATTTTTAGCTGGGTTTTATTCTAAAGATATAATTTTAGAAGTGGCTTTCATAAGGTGGGCAAATTATATATCTTTAATTTTGTATGTGTTAGCAACTGGTTTAACTGTTATATACACTATACGATTAGTTTATTATGGTCTGAGAGGAAGATTTAATTTGAGAGCCATAAATAACTTAAGGGATGACGATAAAATTATGAGTAATTCTATGATCGTTTTAGGAGTTAGAGCTGTTTTTATAGGGGCTATTCTTTCTTGAATAATTTTTCCTGAGCCTTATATAATTTGTTTAAATATTTTTATAAAGAGTGTAGTTTTAATGGTTAGAATTTTAGGAGGGATGATAGGGTATATACTTAACTTGTTAGCTATTAGTTATAATTTAAAATCTTTGGGGAATTACAAATTTGTTTTAATAAGAGGTTCAATGTGATTTATACCTTTTTTGAGTACAAAGAAGATTAGAGAAAATAGGTTGATTATAGGAACAAAAATTGAAAAATTGGGCGATAAGGGATGATTTGAATATTTTGGGGGGCAAGGATTATATTACGTATTAAGTAAATTATTTTCTTTGTTAAATATTATACAATTAAATAGTATCAAAGTATTTATAAAATTATTTGTAGTGGGGATAGTTATTATTTTGTTTTCATTTATATAAATTAAAGACTTAAATAGTTTAAATAAAATGTTAGCTTGTGGCGCTTAAGATGTAAAAAATTACTTTAAGTTATTTCTTATTTTAATTATATATATATATATATATATATATATATATATATATATATATATATATAAATTAAATGTTTGATTTTGGCTTAAAATTTTATGTTATTACTAAAATTGTATGAAAGTTAAAGCATGAAAAATAATATTAATTAAATATTAATGTTTATAATTGGAGAAATTGAATAATAATATCATATAATCTCAGCATAAAATATTATAAATGAATATATATAAAAATATGATATAGTAGTAATAAAAAATCTGATAAATACTTGTGCCAGCATTCGCGGTTATACTTTAAGATAAAGTAAAATAATATAGTTATTTAGTTAAATGATAAATTTGATAAATATATAAACAATAAAAGGTAAAATTGAAATATTGTTATATATAAAAGTAAAATTGTAATTGAAGCTAATAAAATTTAGTAATAAACTAGGATTAGATACCCTATTATTCTAAATAAATAATATAAAGCTAAATTAGTAAAAGATAAATACTTAAAATTTAAAAAATTTGGCGGCAATTTAATCTTTTCAGAGGAACCTGTTTTGTAATCGATAAACCACGTAAAATCTTACTTGATTTTGTTAATTTCAGTTTGTATACCATCATTATCAGATAATTCTTAAAGGAAAAATTATTAAATTTAATTATTTAAAAAAATTAGATCAAGGTGCAGTTTATAATCAAGGTAAAATGGGTTACAATAAATTATTTTATTGCGAATTAACTGATATAATATTGTTATGAAGAAGGATTTGATTGTATTTTTAGTTTAGTAAGCTATAAAGATATAAGTTCTAAATTGTGTACATATCGCCCGTCGCTTTCATTTATAAGTGAAATAAGTCGTAACATAGTAGATGTACTGGAAAGTGCATCTGGTATAAGTGTAGTATAGTATCTTTAAAAGGTTAAAATACATTAGTGTGAAAAATTTGTTAAATTAAGGAGTAATTTATTGTTTAAGAAAAATAATTTTTATAAAAAAAATAGTAATTTTTATTGAAATTACAAAAAAATGACTATAGTAAAAAGTACTGTAAAGGAAAAATAAAAAATTTAGAATAGTAAATTTAAGAATTTGTACCTTGTGTATCAGGGAAAATTTATATAAGTTAATAAGTTTAAGTATCTCGAAATAAAATATAGCTAATTTTATAAAAAATTTTTTGTTGAAAATAAATTTTTAATATAAAATTAAAAGTGAAATGCTAAATGAGTTTTATAATATCTAGTTTTCTAAAAAAAAATTTAATTTGATTTTTATATTAATTTATATAAAATTTAAATGTAGGAGGGATTAGCTTCTTATAAATTTAAGTGAAAAATAGTTTTAAATAAAGAGGATGATAAATTAAGCTTAAAAGTAGCTATATTAATAAAGTGTTTTAACTAAATTAAAATTATATAATATTTATTTGGACTTTTTTTATATATATATATATATTCATATATTGGAAAATTAACTAAAATTTTATTTATTAAGTTATAATGATTTTATTAGTAGAATTTTTTTTTGTAAATAAAGTATATTAGAATAATTATAATTGTTTAATACTATGAAGGTAATATAAAGGAACTCGGCAAAATAGTTTCTTTGCCTGTTTATCAAAAACATGTCTGTTTGGAGTTATAAAAAGTTTAACCTGCCCACTGATTGGAACAAAAATTAAATGGCCGCGGTATATTGACCGTGCAAAGGTAGCATAATCGTTAGTTTTTTAATTGGAATCTTGTATGAATGGTTGGACAAAAGAAAATCTGTCTTTATATTATTAATTGAATTTAACTTTTAAGTGAAAAGGCTTAAATGGATTAAAGTGACGATAAGACCCTATAAAGCTTTATATAGATATATTATTTAATTAAATTTTTAATAAAAATTTAGTAGTAAAATTTATTTTATTGGGGCGATAAGAGTAAAATTTTTATTAACTGCTTTAAGTTTTGAATACATTTATGTTTGATTAAAATTTTAAATGATCCTAAATAAAGATTAAAAGTTTAAGTTACTTTAGGGATAACAGCGTTATTTTTTTTGAGAGTACTTATCGAAAAAAAAGTTTGCGACCTCGATGTTGAATTAAAATTTCTTTATAATTGCAGAAGTTATAAAAGTAGGTCTGTTCGACCTTTAAAATTTTACATGATTTGAGTTCAAACCGGCGTGAGCCAGGTTGGTTTCTATCTTTTAATAAAAAAAAATTATTTTAGTACGAAAGGATTGGATAATTGAAATTATTTTAAAATATATGGTTACTATTTTGGCAGATAATATGTGTTGGATTTAGGATCCAGTTATATAGAGTAATTCTATAAATAGTTAAATAATTAGTCTAATTGTTTTGTGACTCTAATAATTGTAGAAATTGTGAATTTTTTGGTTTTAATGGTGTGTGTTTTAATTGGGGTGGCTTTTGTAACTTTACTTGAACGTAAAATTTTAGGTTATATCCAGATTCGTAAAGGGCCTAATAAAGTAGGTTATATAGGAATTTTGCAACCTTTTTCTGATGCTGTAAAACTTTTTACTAAAGAGCAGGTTGTTCCGACTATGTCTAATTTTTTAGTTTATTATCTTTGTCCAGTGCTTAGTTTATTTGTTTCTTTATTGGTATGGTGTGTTTTGCCTTACGAAGTGGGGCTGATAAGATTTAATTTTAGTGTTTTATTTTTTTTGTGTTGTTTAAGAGTAGGGGTCTATTCTACTATAGTGGCTGGTTGGTCTTCTAATTGTAAATATTCTTTACTGGGTTCTTTACGAGCGGTAGCTCAGACTATTTCTTATGAAGTAAGATTGGCTTTAATTTTATTATCTTTTGTTATATTAATTGGAGGGTTTAGTTTAGATTTATTTAGTAAATATCAAAATTATTTTTGGTTTATTGTTGTAAGGTTTCCTTTAGGGATAGTGTGGTTTAGGTCTTGTTTAGCTGAGACTAACCGAACTCCCTTTGATTTTGCCGAAGGGGAGTCAGAGTTAGTGTCAGGGTTTAATACAGAGTATGGTTCAGGGGGGTTTGCTTTGATTTTTATAGCCGAATACGCTAGAATTTTGTTTATAAGAGTTTTATTTGTAATTTTTTTTTTGGGCAGGGCGTTGGTTAGAGTAATATTTTATATTAAAAGGGTAATAGTTGCTTTTATGTTTGTTTGAGTGCGAGGAACATTACCTCGGCTTCGTTATGATAAATTAATATATTTGGCTTGGAAAAGTTATCTTCCTGTTTCAATTAATTATTTAATTTTTTTTTTAAGATTAAAAATATTTTGTTTTTGCTTAGTTGTGTAGTATTTAAATTTTAGTTCAGAAAATAGTTTAAAAAATATTAATTTTGGGAATTAAAGATAAAGAAGTTTCTTTTTTTCTGAGAAGTTTTTAGAATTACAATTCATTATTGATTTACAAGACCAATGTTTTGATTTTTAAACTATAAAAACAAGAATAAAAGATGTAAGTAGGAATATAAACGGAATTTAACCGCTTAGGAAAAAGTTAGAAGCTTTTGTTCTTTAGCATAATATTCCCTTGAAGAGAGTTTAACTCAGTTTTATCATTAACAGTGATATACCTCTATTTTGGTTTTCTTCAAAATTAGAAGACTAGAGTCTAAAATTTAGGTCGAAACTAAATGCAATTATTCGCTTTCTAATTGTTAAAACCAGTTTATAAAACTCTTTATGAATGCAACTCATACGTCATATATTGACTATGGTCTTATTAAGACCAATCTAAAGCTGTTTGGGTTCATTCATAATAAAGACCTAATAAAAGAATAAATAAAAAAATAAGTCTTGTAAATAATCATGAAAATATATTAGTTACATTCAAGGTTGTTACGATAGGAAGTAGTAAAGTAATTTCTACATCAAAAATTAAAAAAATTACGGCAATAAGGAAGAATCGTAAAGAAAACGGTAATCGTGCAGAACCTTTAGGATCAAACCCGCATTCATACGGAGAATTTTTTTCACGGTCTATAATTATTTTTTTAGAAAATAAAGTTGCTAAAGTTATGACTAGATACGAAATTATAAATGTAAAAATTGCGATTATTAAAACTAAAAAGATTATTTTTTCTAAAAATTAGACTTTCTGATTGGAAGTCAGATATACTTGTTATATTAAAAAAATTAACCTCCTCATCAATAAATGAAGATATATAAAAATAGTCATACAACATCAACAAAATGCCAGTATCATGCAGCGGCTTCAAACCCTAAGTGATGGGAGGAAGAGAAATGACATTTATAAAGTCGCAGGAAACATACTAATAAGAATGAGGTGCCGATAATAACATGAAGACCATGAAATCCAGTTGCTACAAAAAAAGTGGAGCCGAAAACTGAATCTGCAATAGTAAAAGAAGCTTCAATATATTCAAATGCTTGAAGTATAGTGAAATAAACACCTAAAACAATAGTTAGTGCTAATCTTTGGATAGCTTGGGTATGGTTTGACTCTAAAATTGCGTGGTGTGCCCATGTAACTGTAGCCCCAGAGGAAAGAAGAATTGTCGTGTTTAATAAAGGAATTTGAAAGGGATTGAAAGGTTGGATTCCTAAAGGTGGCCAGTATATTCCAATTTCTACGGTAGGAGACAGTCTTCTGTGGAAAAAAGCCCAAAAAAAAGAAAAGAAAAATAAGATTTCTGATACAATAAATAAAATTATCCCTCAGCGTAATCCTTTTATAACAACAGAAGTATGAGATCCTTGGTAGGTCCCCTCACGTGTAATATCTCGTCATCATTGAATTATTGTCAGTAAAGTTGCAATAAATCTTAGAATTAATAAATTTATATTATGTTGGTGGAATCATTTAACTAACCCTGTAGTTAATATTATAGCTCTAATAGATCCTGTGAGGGGCCAAGGCCTGATATCTACTAAATGATAAGGATGAAAACCGTGAGATGATGTCATTAGTTAATTTCTCTCGTATAAAGAGTTCTTAGAACCGCAAATACATAAGACTGAATAATAGCAACTGCAGATTCGAGAATTAAAAGTAATATTTGAACTGAAATAAGTACAAATAGGAATGAAGTAGATAAGTTTGGGCCAGTATTGCCTAATAAAGTTAAAAGTAGATGGCCAGCAATTATGTTAGCAGCCAACCGAATTGCTAAAGTTCCTGGGCGAATTACATTTCTAATGGTTTCAATTAAAACTATAAAGGGTATTAGGGCAAACGGAGTTCCTTGGGGCACTAAATGAGCAAATATATGTTTAGTGTGGTTAACTCATCCAAACACTATAAGTGTAATTCATAGGGGCAAAGATAAAGACAATGTTATAACTATGTGTCTTGAGCTAGTGAATACATAAGGCAATAAACCTAAAAAATTATTAAATACAATAAGTGTAAATAAAGTAATAAACATTATAGATGCCCCATTGTGGGAAGGTTGAAGAAGAGCTTTAAATTCTTTATGAAGAGAAAATATAATTTTTCTTCATATTAAGGATCAACGAGACGGGGAAGCTCAGTATGAGTAAGGAAGAAATAATAATCCTATAATAGTTGAAATTCAATTTATTGAAAAGTTAAAAATTCTTGATGATGGTTCAAAAATAGAAAATAAATTAGTTATAATTTTCAGGATTTTATAGTTAAAAATTTTTTATTGTTTGATAAAAAATTATTTTTAAATATTGGTTTTAGAAAGTAATTAAATATAAAAAAAAGAAATAAACTTAAAAGAAAAAAACCAAATATAAATAATCAATAGATAGGGGCTATTTGTGGCATTCACCAAACTAACAGAAGTTATTGAGGGGTGAGTTTTCAATTGATAGAGAAATTCAATTTAAAAATGAGTTAATAGAAATTCTTTCAATAACAATAGGTATAAATCTATGGTTAGCACCACAGATTTCTGAACATTGCCCGTAAAATAATCCTGGGCGATTAATTAAAAATCTTGATTGATTTAATCGCCCTGGAATTGCATCTGCTTTAATGCCTAAAGATGGGATAGTTCAAGAGTGGATTACATCTGCTGCTGTAATTAAAATTCGAATTTGTGTGTTTATCGGTAGAATAGTTCGATTATCAACGTCAAGTAGACGAAATCCTTGATTTTCTAATTCGTTGGTTGGAATTATGTAGGAGTCAAACTCTACTTGTAAGAAATCTGAATATTCATATCTTCAATATCATTGGTGCCCGATTGTTTTTAAGGTTATAGACGGGTTATTTACTTCGTCTAGGAGATATAAAAGTCGAAGGGAGGGAAGGGCAATAAAAATTAAAATAAAAGCGGGGACTGACGTCCAAATTACTTCAATGGGCTGATTTTCTAATATATACCGATTAATTAAAGAATTAAAAAATAGTGTTGATATTATGTATCCTACAAATGTTACAATTAATACAATTACTAGTATAATGTGATCATGAAAAAAAATTAGTTGTTCTATTAAAGGTGAGGCTCTGTCTTGGAAATTTAAATATGCTCATGTTGCCATAAGTAATTCTAAAAGAAGAAATATTCTTCCTAATAGGAGCTTAAATCCTATACATCTATCTGCCATTTTAGAATTTAGTAATAATTGGAATTTCTATATAAGAGTGGTCTGCTGGGGGGTAGGCGTGTTTTCACTCAATTGAAGAGGGTAAAAAAGGAGAAAAAATAATAGGTCGGTTAGATACAAATGCTTCTCAAACAATTAGTAAGAACCCTAAAGCAGCGACAAAAGAAATTATGGACCCTAGGGAGGATACGATATTTCAAGTGGCGTAAGCATCTGGATAGTCAGAATAACGTCGCGGCATGCCGTTTAGTCCTAGAAAGTGTTGGGGAAAGAATGTTAAATTAACTCCGATAAAGGTCACTAAAAAATGAATTTTTAATCATTTAGGGTTTATAGAAAGGCCGGTTATTAAAGAAAATCAATGTGCTACTCCGGCAAAAATTCCAAATACAGCCCCCATAGAAAGAACATAATGGAAGTGAGCAACAACATAGTAAGTGTCATGCAAAATAATATCAATTGAAGAGTTAGCAAGAACTACTCCTGTTAAACCCCCAATTGTAAATAAAAAGATAAATCCTAGGGCCCATAAAAGAGAGGGAGAATAATTTATTTGAGTACCGTGAAGGGTTCTCAATCATCTAAAAATTTTAATTCCAGTGGGGATGGCAATAATTATAGTAGCAGATGTAAAATAAGCTCGAGTATCTACATCTATGCCTACTGTAAATATGTGGTGGGCTCATACTACAAATCCTAAGATTCCAATGGCTAGTATAGCATAAATTATACCTAGGGTACCAAAAGATTCTTTTTTACCAGATTCTTGTCTTACAATATGAGAAATTATACCAAAGGCAGGCAGAATTAAAATGTATACTTCTGGGTGGCCAAAAAATCAAAATAAATGTTGGTAAAGAACTGGATCTCCTCCTCCTGCCGGGTCAAAGAATGAAGTATTTAGATTGCGATCTGTAAGTAATATAGTAATGGCACCGGCTAGAACTGGTAAAGAAAGTAAGAGTAAAATAGCAGTGATGAAGACAGCCCACACAAATAAAGGTATTTGATCTATTGTCATACCATAGGAACGTATATTGATAACTGTTGTTATAAAATTAACGGCTCCTAAAATTGAGGACACTCCTGCTAAGTGAAGAGAAAAAATTCCTAAGTCTACTGAGGCACCGGCGTGAGCAATAGCGGCGGCTAGTGGAGGGTAGACTGTTCATCCTGTTCCGACCCCTCTTTCTACTATTCTTCTTGTTAATAAAAGTGATAGGGAAGGGGGTAAAAGTCAGAATCTTATGTTATTTATTCGCGGGAAAGCTATGTCCGGGGCTCCTAATATAAGTGGGACAAGTCAATTACCAAATCCTCCAATTATGATAGGCATAACTATAAAGAAAATTATAACAAAGGCATGAGCTGTTACAACTACATTATAAATTTGGTCATTGCCAATCAAACTTCCTGGTTGTCTTAATTCTGCCCGAATAATTAATCTTAAAGACGTACCTACTATTCCCGCTCATGCTCCAAAAATAAAATATAAAGTTCCAATGTCTTTATGGTTTGTAGAGAAAAGTCATCGTTGCAT